GTATGAGGATTTCCAAGATTGGAATAGAGAAATTTATCTAAAGTGCAGCTATAATGGTCTTCAATTCTCCAAAACAGAATTTCCTAAAAATTGGTTAAGAGAGGGTTTTCAGATAAAAATACTATATCCTTTTCATTTGAAACCTTGGAACAAATCTAAGCTACGACTTTATAATAGAGATCGAAAGCAACAAGATGATTTTGATTCTTGTTTTTTAAACGTTTTGGGAATGGAAACGGAATATCCTTTTGGTCCTCCTCGAAAAACACCTTCCTTTTTTGAACCTATTTTAAAAAATATAGACTATAAAGCCGAAATCAGAAAATTGAATTTTCGAGTTCGAAGAGTTTTAAAAAAAATAACAAAGAAAGAAGCAAAAACCTTTTTGTTTGTAAAAAAAAAAATAAAAGAACTTTTAAAAGGAAAGAAAATTCCTTTATTTATACCGAGAGAAATATATGAATCAAGTGAAACTCAAACAGAAAAGGATTCTATAATCAGCAATAAAATAATTAATGAATCATTTAGTCAAAATAGATCTACAAATTATTCACAGACAGAAGAAGAAATAAAACATAGAATTGATAGAAAAAACACAATTATAAATCAAATAGAAAAAAAAAAAATAAATAAAAAGAATAATGGAGAATCACTCCCAAAAATTCGGAAAATATTAAAAAGAAAAAATATTGAATTAATAGTTCAATTTTTCATTGAAAAAATATACATAGATATATTTCTATGTATCATTAATATGCGCAGAATAGCTCTACAACTTTTTATGGAATCAACCAAAATTATTGATAAATACATTCACAACAATGAAACAAATCAAGAAGGGATTAATAAAATAAAACAAAATAAAATTGACTTGATTTCGCCTATGACTATAAAGTCTTTTGATAATCTTATAAATAGTAAGAGGAAGTCACATATTTTTTTTGATTTATCTCACTTATCACAAAAATATGTATTTTTAAAATTATCACAAACCCAAGTTATTAACTTCAATAAGTTAAGATCTATTCTTCAATATAATGGACCATCTTTTTTTATTAAGAATGAAATCAAGGATTTTTTTAGAATACAAGGAATATTTGATTCCGAAATAAGACATAAGAAACTTCAAAATTATGGAATGAATCCATGGAAAAATTGGTTAAGAGGTCATTATCAATACGATTTATCTCAGATTACATGGTCTAGATTAGTTCCACAAAAATGGCGAAATGAAATAAATCAATGTAATACGTCTCAAAATAAGGATTTAAGGAAATGGTATTTCTATGAAAAGGACCAATTATTTGATTACAAAAAAAAACAAAATTCGAAAGTATATTTATTACCAAATAAAGAGGAGAATTTTCAAAAAAACTATAGATATGATCTTTTATCATATAAATATATTCATTCTGAAACTAAGAAGAAGTCCTATATTTATAGATCATCATTAGAAACAAATAAGAAGCAAGAAAATTCCAGTAGAAATAAAGAATTTAACATACTTAAGACTATTCCTATCAAGAATTATCTAGGAAAAAGTGATATTATATATATGGAAAAAAATACAGATCGAAAATATTTGAGTTGGAAATTTAATACAAATATTCAAGTTGAACCTAATAAGGACAAAATAAAGGATAAAATTCATTTTTTTTATCTTCCAATTTATTCAAATTCCGAAATCAATTACAAAAGGGTCTTTTTTGATTGGATGGGAATGAATGAAAAATTCTTAATCTTAAATCGCCTCATATCGAATCCGAAAAATTTTTTCTTTCCAGAGTTTTTGATACTTTATAATAAATATAAAGAGAAACCTTGGTTTATCCCAAGCAACTTACTTCTTTTTAATTTGAATATAAATACAAATTTTAGTGAAAATCAAAATATCAAAAGAAAGCAAGAGGAGAATGAGGATTTTTTAAATTTTAACCCATCAAATTCAAAACAATATTTTGAATTAAAGAATCAAAACAATATTGAAGAATATTTTTTAGAATCGATCGAAAAACTAAAAATATTCCTTAAAAGAGATTTTCCTTTGCAATTAAGATGGACTGGACGCTTGAATCAATTGAATCAAAAAATGATGAATAATATCCAGATATACGGTCTCCTGGTTAGCCTAATAAATGTAAGAAAAATTACTATATCCTATATTCAGAGGAAAGAAATGAATCTGGATATAATGAGGAGACGTTTAAATCTTACACAATTAATGAAAAAGGGAATATTAATTATGGAACCTTCCCGTCTATCTGTAAAAAATGATAGACAGTTTCTTATGTATCAAATCATAAGTATTTCATTGGTTCATAAAAGTAAGCACCAGAGTAATCAAAGATACCGAAACCCCCAAAACGTTACTAAGAATAATTTTGCTGAATCCATTTCAAGACATAAAATAAAAACTTTAAATAGAAACAAAAATAATTATGATTTGCTTGTTCCTGAAAAAATTTTATCGTCTAGACGTCGTAGAGAATTGAGAATTCTA